ACTCACTATTCAAACAACTATTCAGAGTTCCTAGAGCTCCTTGTAAGGCTTGTTGAAAAACTCGTTGTCGGACCTGATTAATCGCTCTTTGTTGTTCAAAATGAAGGGTTTCATTTTTGTAATTTTCTAATCGTTCCAAAGTGTCACAAGTAGCATTAATCAAATTTTCTTTTTCTCGTTCTATCTCAGAGTATCCATTCATTCGATACTCATCTGCTTCTATTTCTACTTTCCGTAAGCGAGTCCTGGCTCTTTCGAGCTGCTCAATGGCCCCTCTACGTAATTCTTCCGAATTTCGAATAGTACTCAAGATCCTCTGTTTTCGATTATCTAATAAATCATTTAATGAAAGTAGATTATCTTACCATTAATTTCACAACTTCAATAATCTCTTCCCGAACCAAACATGAATCTTTCGATTCATTTGGCTCTCACGCTCAATTATTTATTTTATATTATGGGCATTCCCATATCTTTTTTTTTAATGTAATGAGCCTACCCTCTCTTTTCTGTTTATATTCAAAAACATCGAAACTGATATAAGACCAGAATATTAGGAGGACTCTTCCGACCAGACAAAAATCTATAATTGTCAGCAAAGTTCTTTCTTTATTTGTATTTGTTCTTTATTTGTATTTGTTCTTTATTTGTATTTGATTTGTTCTTTATTTAATTTTAAATTCAAATTTACAATTTATTTCTATATTTTTTTTATTTCCTTTTTTTCTTCAAATCCAAAAATTCCTATTTTTTTTTCTTACGTAGGTCGTCGATTCGGCATTGGAAAAAAAGAGCAAGATGCCCATTTTTTTAATAAATGGTTCAAATCATTTTATCGATATGAGTGTTCTATATCAGATAAATTACCAACTATTCATTTTTAAACCATTTCGGTACGTTAGTACCGGTAGAAAGAGTACCATGTTTTGCCTGGACTTCAAACAGTTTAGCTTTAACCATGTTAATGGTCTCACATTATTGGTTGATAGAGAATCAAATTTACCAATAAGTCACGAAATGCTATGGTTCTTACATATGATTTCTTAATTTATTCAGAAATAATTCGTTGAGATCGTGCACTTTTTTTCCTATTTATCCTATAAAATGAATAAAATACCATAAATAAAGTGCAGTCGGATGGATCCAACCTATTCTTGAAATACACAACTCGCACACACCCCCTTTCCAAAAAAAATCAATACACCAAGCACTACACTTAGATTTATTGGATTTGTTGCTAAAATATCGGTATTAAACCCGAAACTCCCGGCGGATGGCCAGTGACCCAAGGAAAGGAAAGAATCGGTTCCATTTTTCATATGCTCTCCTCTTATAGATAGGACTAACAAAGAACAGAGTTCTTTTTGTATCACTTCGTTGTCCCTTTTTTGATCGATTTCTTTTTATTATATAAATTTTATTTCCATTTTTTTTTAATGGGAGTAGATTAAATCTAGTAATTTAATTTGATAATTTTTAAATTTCTTACTTGAAGTTTCCAATCCAATAAAATACTTATTAGGTTAAGTCTTGGGTCTCATGTCAATTGTGAAATATCTCGTTTGTTGAAACAATTCCTAAAAAAAGTAAAAAAAAGGTTTCCATTGTACTAAGCTAAGGGCGCGAAGGAAGAAAACGAGCGGATCAGTAATTACTCATCCTCAAAACAATCCTTCCTTTCCTGGGGTATTGTCTCAACAAATAAATAATTGTAGGAGTAAAGCGTTGATATAATTAGAAGAAGCAAACAGCAATTCTGAGTTAATAAAATAAGAAAAAAGTATAGCGAGTTAAAAAATAAGAAAAAAAGTATAGTATGTAAGGTACTTTTTTACATTTCTAGGATTAAACAAAAGGATTCGCAAACAAAAGCGCTAACGCCACGACCAGTCCATAAATTGTTAAAGCTTCCATAAAAGCTAGACTAAGCAATAAAGTACCTCGTATTTTACCCTCTGCTTCTGGTTGTCTCGCAATACCTTCTACAGCTTGGCCTGCAGCAGTACCTTGACCAACTCCAGGTCCAATAGAAGCAAGCCCTACGGCCAATCCAGCAGCAATAACGGAAGCGGCAGAAATCAGTGGATTCATGGTAAGTTCCTCGCACCAAAAAAAAAAAGAAATGGTTAATGATACAATCAACAATGAATTTTTACTTAATTTTTTTTATCATTTTTTTTTTTTCATTAAGATTTTATCATTAAGATCTATCTGATTAAAATCTATCGGGTCGAAATAACTAAAAACTCCGAATTGAAATGATAATATTACTGAATCGTCAGAACTATTTCGATATCTCATTTTGAGTTTCTACCCATAATGGAGTTTTTGTAAATACATATGTATACGGTTCTAGTTATTGCATTTCTTTGTTTCGAACCATTCTTTCATTCAATTCTTCTTTCCTTTCTTTTTTCTTCTAGATACTATCCTTGAGTTCATCTCTTTTTTGCATTTCATTCAATCCACAATCACAGACGAAACAGAAAGACTTATATTGGAACTATATAAATGCAGTGAACCGCAATCAAATCAATCAAATCAATAATATATATATATAGGGTATATAATAATATATATATATATTAGGAATAGTCCTATATAACTAGTAAATATCTAATATCACATATACATTTGTTTCTTCCATAACGTAAACCACCCGCATTTTATATTGAATCGGGTTCTAGAATCATTCCTCGAAACAGACACAGGGGCTGGACTTATAAAGATTACATACATCTAGTGTGACCCCCCCAACCCATCTTTTTTTTTACAATTCCGCAATATCATCTATCTTTTTTCCTACGACTCTAGGTCGTATATTCATACGTATTTGTATTTGTATCTATTATGTTCCCCAACCAAGTGGATTATCTTGAATCATGCATGAATTGGGATAAGCTTAAAAAAGACTATTTCGAAAACTAGTCAATGATGACCCTCCATGGATTCACCTATATAAGCCGCGGCTAACGTTGCAAAAATAAGAGCTTGAATACCACTTGTAAATAATCCAAGAAGCATAACAGGTATAGGAACTACTGAAGGGACTAAAGAAACAAGAACAACAACTACTAATTCATCAGCCAATATATTCCCGAAAAGTCGAAAACTAAGAGATAAAGGTTTTGTGAAATCTTCTAGGATGTTAATTGGTAAAAGTACTGGGGTTGGTTGAATATATTTCCCGAAATAACCCAATCCTTTTTTGGTAAGACCCGCATAAAAATATGCCGCTGACGTGGGTAAAGCTAAAGCAACAGTAGTATTTATATCATTCGTAGGCGCAGCTAACTCCCCATGAGGTAATTGTATGATTTTCCAAGGTAAAAGAGCACCTGACCAGTTAGAAACAAAAATAAATAAGAACATAGTTCCAATAAAGGGAACCCAAGGACCATATTCTTCTCCAATCTGAGTTTTGCTCAAATCTCGAATAAATTCAAGGACATATTCGAAGAAATTCTGACCGTCGGTCGGAATGGTTTGTGGATTCCGAACAGCTATGATGACTGAACCTAATAAGATAGCAATTACGACCCAAGAAGTGATAAGTACTTGGGCATGGATTTGTAAACCTCCTATTTGCCAATAGAAATGTTGGCCTACTTCTACACCCGATATATCGTATAACCCTTTGAGTGTTTTAATGGAACATGGTATAACATTCATATTGTCCTCTGACAGAAATTGAACTTCAAAAAAGGAATTATTTTGATTCAACCATCTATTTCTCAACTCACTAACTTGAATCATTAATCGTATATTTTATTTACGATACCAAGAAATTACATAACATCATAACATAATATCAATATCCCCAGTACTTTTTTTATCTCTTTTAAAAAATTCAAAAATAGTAACCGATCCAATAAATCTATGGAGTTGCCAAATAATTAACTAATCTTATTATTCTTAATGATAATCAACGATTTCTTATATAGCTAGAACGACCCTCACAAATTGCAGATACTAATTTGTTAAGAATCAATCGGATTGAAGCTATAGCGTCATCATTTGCTGGAATCGAAATATCTGCGAGATCTGGGTCACAATTTGTATCGATTAAACAAATTGTCGGAATCCCCAAAATGACACATTCTCGAAGAGCCGTATATTCTTCTTGCTGATCAACGATGATCACAATATCAGGCAACCCCGTCATATATTTGATCCCACCGAGATATGTTTGCAAGGTAGATAATTTTCTCTTCAACATTGCTGCATCTCTTTTGGAGAGACAGTTGAGTTTCCCCATCTTTTGTTCTGCTCTTAAGTCCCTGAACTTGTGAAGTCTCGTTTCCGTAGTGGACCAATTCGTTAACATACCACCAAGCCATTTTTTATTAACATAATGACACCGAGCCCTTATTGCAGCTGATGCTACTGAATCCACTGCTTTATTTTTTGTACCAACGATTAAGAAGTTTTTTCCCCTACTTGCTGCATCAAAAACTAAATCACAGGTTTCTGATAAAAAACGAGCAGTTCTAGTGAGATTTGTAATATGAATACCTTTACGCTTTGCAGAGATGTAAGGGGCCATTCTAGGATTCCATTTCTTAGTACCATGACCAAAATGAACTCCTGCTTCCATCATCTCTTCCAAATTGATGTTCCAATATCTTCTTGTCATTTTTCCCCAGACTTCCTTTTTTTTTTAACAAAGAGACGAGGTAACCTGAAATAAATAATTGTTCCGATGGAACCTTCTACGGGGAATTGACCGTTGATACACGACCCAAACCATTAATTTCTTTTAATTACTTATTTTTTACCAATTTAATTACTTATTTTTTATTTTTTACCAAATCAATAATCGGACCAGATAATTGAAAGATAGTTAAAGTGAAAGAAAAGAATCTGCTCTTAGGAATCATTAAATCGCGTAAATGATTGTTCTGATGTCTCATGGAAATTTGTCTCATGGAAATTGTTTTGGACGTAAGAACAAAATAATTCTCTATGGTGTAACAAAATATCTCTTATTTCCAAATGAATGTTCTTGTCTTGCCTTGAAGGGTGTACTAATTTTTGGAATCCGGTACCAACAGGTATAATCCCCCCCAGAACAACGTTCTCTTTCAGGCCTTTCAACCAATCAATACGACCTCGTAGAGCAGCTTTTGCTAAAACTCGAGCGGTTTCTTGAAAACTTGCTTCGGATATGAAACTTTGAGTATTTAGAGATGCCCTCGTTATTCCCAATAAGATTGCCCGATAACAGATCGCTTCGTCCAAAGCACGCCCTGCTCGTTCCGCTCGCAAAAAGCCGATTAATTCCCCAGGTAAAAAAACATTAGACATTCCATCTTCTGAAACCAACACTTTTGATGTTACTTGACGTACAATAATTTCTATATGTCTATTATGGATCTGTACCCCCTGGGATCGATAAACCTTTTGGATCTTATTAACCAAAGAGATACGACTTTGGGCTATGGTTAGCTCAGCTCCAATCAAGAATCCCCAGGGTATTCCAAGAATTCTTTGTATACGTTCGTTCCAACCTTCAACTCTCCTTTCTAGGTTCATCGATATTGAATCAATCGAACGCACTTCTAAGATTTGTTCCACTTTTGGAAGACCTTGCGTTATGTCACCAGATCTCGATTTTTCATATATAAATGTAACTAATGTATTTCCTTCGTAAAGGATTTCTCCATAATGGCTATGAACAGTTGCTCCTGGAGTGGCCAAATAGGGTTTAGCTGATCTTATAACTAAGGAGTCAACATGAACAATTAAAATTTGACCAGATTTTTTTACGTGTGATTCGTATTTGAATAGACATACATTTTCACAAATAAATTGTCCAAGGCTAATTATTGTAGATGTCTCTTCACAATAATCGTGATGGAGAAAGCACCAATTCAAATGGAATGGATTCAAAATTATGTTACCGCATGGATCGGGATTATAAATCCTCCTATTTTCATCTATTAAACAGTATTTAAGTACTTGGAAAGTCTGTTTAAAATTGTCAAGTAACAAATATTTCTTTAACAAGATATGATTATGAGTTATTAAATAGTAAGATGAAAAAAAATTCGCTATTTTAGGGACAATAGTCCCTAAGGGACCCAGCAAATCCCTAATTTTGATTATGGGATCTGATTCTTTTGTCACATTGTTATATTTCGAACCATTGAATGGACCAATTCGAGAACAATTGGATGATGACAAAATTATCAAAGATTGGCATTCATTATTTCGATTCAACAACGTACCAATACCAATAGTTCCTTGATGTTGGGTAAGTGATTGAATCTTCGCCTTGGAATAAAAAGGATTGATATTGGTGCGATCTAATCCATTATCGGAAATCAATACGGAACTTGCCCTATCATACCTTTTTCCGGTATACGAAATAGTGGACTTGACTAACTCAATTCTTATGAAATCGCGAATCAGATCATTTGTCCTTACGTCAACAAAGGAAGCATGAACCTCTTCTATAGAACCATTTTTTTCTTGGTCCCAATTCAATACTAAGCAAGTCCGAACTAATTGAATACTTGTGTGATAAATTCCTCGAATTGACTTGCCATTTCCATAAAGGATATAATTGACAACTCTAAGTTGGACATTATCCTTTTCCTGCAAGAGATCCCGAGGGAAAAGTGTTGCTAAATTTATCCCATCAGCTATTTCATATGTGACTACGGACCGAACCGAAACAAAATACTTTTTCTTGGTGGGTGTGATCCGTTGGACATAGATCCAATTTTTCAATTTTTTTGATTTCTTAGAATTTTTTTTTTCCGTCTCTGGTGGTATCAAAATGCCGCTGTGCCTGGATATCTTATCTGTTTCTCCAGGAAAATGAATATCTCCAGAAAAGATTTTCAGTTCAATACTTTTTTTTTTTCTCTCCATTCGGACTAATCCGCCTACCCGGCTTCTTGTATTTAAAGCGAGTTGTGTATCTACTCCAATGATACTATTGTTCCGGACCATTATGAACGAAGACCCGGGTAAGATATGCACTTCTTCGAGAATGAAAAAAAACCGATCTACTTTCTGGTATTTCGGACTAAATTCTTTTGCTCCTCGATACTCAATCAAATCCTCTTTTTTTATGATTGAATCCACCTCTATGGTCCCATATTTAGTAATTCCTGAACTATTTCTTCTGTATCGTGGATCATCAAAATAAGCAAGAATACTATTTCTACGTAAAATACCATTTATGGGTATTTCAATCGAAATACCAAAACAGGGCATTAGTTCTTTATCTCGTTCTTGATCATATTGTAATGGGATAATGAATCTATTTCTTCGTTTTTTCGCCAAGAAATCAGAATTTTCTTGGAGAATAGAAGGATATATGAAATTCCAATGACCATTGGATATGATTCGATCAGGTCTTGAATAGTCAAGAATTTCCCTATCTTTTTTACCAGAAGTATCCAACAATTTATGTCTTACTCGATGATTAGTCATTGAGAGGTCAAAGATATATCTTTCTTCGAAAGAAAAAGAATGAACATTCATTTGATCTTGATCTTTGTGGAGCGAAAAAGACACTATACTGGATCTGCACGGACCTCCTGCTAATATCCATAAATGACTTGTTTTTGGTAATAGATGAACATTACCATGTGTATATTCAGATGCATGGTGGACATCGGTACTCCAGTGCATTTCTCCCTCTGATTCAGAATAAATATGTTTTCGTACCTTCTCTTTAAAACGAAAAGTAGACGTTCCGGCACGAATCTCAGCAATCACTTGTTCTGATTCTACATATTGATCATTTTGAACTAAAATCAAACTTTTGGGTGGAATATTCACATTATGGATAATATCCCGAGTCTCAATAGTTACATACAAGTCTATAGAACATAGAAAAGCAGGATGCCCATGACGGGTACGTGTGGGATAAACCAAATCCTCATTGAATTTTATTTTTCCATTAGAAGGAGCTCGTACATGTTCGGCAGTATCACCTGTGAATACTCCACCGGTATGAAAAGTTCTTAATGTTAGTTGAGTCCCTGGTTCCCCAATTGATTGACCCGCAATAATACCTACGGCTTCTCCCAATTCGACCAGGTCGCCGTGAGTGGGACTCCGACCATAACATAATTGACAGATCCAAGATGCACTCTTGCAAGTAAAGGGGGTTCGAATATATATTGGTTGTGCCCGAAAGGTTATGAATCGATTGACAAGTCCAATCCCAATATCTTGATTTCGAGCGGCAATGCATCGTAGACCCATATATATATTGTCTGCTAATACACGACCAATTAGTGTTTGGACAAAAATTTTTTCCGTCATCCCATTTCGAGGACTCACGGAAATACCTCGGATAGTACCACAATCCGTTCTACGTACAATAATGTGTTGAACTACTTCAACAAGTCTACGCGTGAGGTATCCAGCATCTGATGTTCGTACAGCAGTATCTACAACTCCTTTGCGGGCTCCGTAGCAGGAAATTATATATTCTGTCAAAGAAAGCCCTTCGCGTAAATTGCTTTGAATGGGTAAATCAATCATTTGTCCTTGGGGATCCGACATTAATCCTCTCATACCTACTAATTGGTGTATCTGAGATGCATTTCCTCTAGCTCCCGAAAAGGACATCAGATGGACTGGATTAGAAGGATCAGTCATCCGAAAATTAGGATTCATTTCTTGTCTCAAATATTCACTTGTAGCATACCATATCTCAATGGATTGACGTAATTTTTCTACCGCATGTACATTTCCATAATGATGGTGTTTTTCAAAAATAAAACTTTGTTGTTCAGTGTCTTGGACTAACCATCCCTTAGAAGGTATTGTTAAAAGATCATCAATTCCTAATGAAATAGATGTAGCAGTGGCTTGCTGGAAACCCAAAGTCTTTACTTGATCCAGGATGTGTGATGTATATGCCATTCCGAAATGATCTATTAATCTGCTAATAAGTCGTTTCATAGCAGTTCCATTTATCACTTTATTGTGAAAGACCAGATCAGCCCGTTCTGCCATAAGTACCTCTATATTCTGCTGAGTAGGATTCGACAATGGGCCTGAGTCAGTGATTCGAAAACTTCCTTTCCTCAATCTCAATCTTGATTCACGCAAAAATTCAGAAATTATGATACCAGTGAAACTGGAGAGACCCGAATCCCTACGGGCACGGGCATCACCTAATCTAATTTATTAGTTTAGATAGCGTATGAATAGGCCCGACAAAACCCCTGTATGGCTTCTTCTATTTCTCGATAAAAAGAAATATGACCAAGAGTGGTTCGAATGTATATACAATGGATTTCTTTTTTTACGCTTCCTACTATTAGATAGTGCTCATAAATCTCATGATAAGTACCCAAAGATTCATATTGAACTTCGATGGGAACTTCTCTTGAGCCAATGACACGTTGATCTAGTCTCCATCGGAGCCACAAAGGACTATCTAAACTGATTCGTTTCTGCCGATAAGCTCCAAGTACATCATAGGAACCACAAAAATACAGTTCTTTCTCTTTCGTATACTTATAGTCATTATTGTCAACTGTATTATTTTGATAGTTTCCGCGATTATATGGATTATGCCTATTTGCACAAATACCTCTACGATTCCTGATTGTTAATACATAGAGTCCGATAAGCATATCTTGAGTTGGTACGGAAATGGGATCCCCAATAGCTGGAGACAAGAGATTTATATGAGAAAACATAAGTAAACGAGCCTCTGCTTGAGCTTCCAAAGATAAAGGTACATGAACAGCCATTTGATCTCCATCAAAGTCTGCATTGAAACCCTTACAAACTAATGGGTGTAAACAAATAGCGCGCCCCTCCACTAAAATGGGTTGGAAGGCCTGTATGCCTAATCTATGCAAGGTGGGTGCTCTATTCAACAATACAGGATGCCCCCGCAAAACTTCTTGAAGTATTTCCCATACAATCAGTTCTTTTTCCCGAATTTGGCTTTTAGCAATCCCTATGTTAGAAGCAACATGTTGTCTGATTAGACCACGAATTAAAAATGTTTGGAAAA